TCTTTAGTACCTTCAGTGGTTCCTATCCCTGTCATGTTCCTTGGATTATTTACAAGTGGTATTCAAGCTCTTATTTTTGCAACTTTAGCCGCGGCTTATATAGGTGAATCCATGGAGGGCCATCATTGAAATAGTCTTTTTTTTTTAGCTTAGTGTAAAGCAATGTATGTGCGGCTCAAGATGATTTACTTAAGGAATAGAAATATACAAGACTCTATATACGATAGAAAGCAATAGGAACAAATGATTAAATAAAAAACAGGAGAAACAATTCTCCTTTACGGTTGATTTTATTCAATAATTGACCAAAAGAAAATATTAAATATTAATTAAATTGCATGAACTTAGAGCAATCAAATAATGATAGTTCTATGCAATAATTCGCCCCAATCAATTTGATTTGCTCATTTAGATTGTATTCGGTTGGAATAATTATAAAGAAAACGGAAGACAGAAAAGAATTTACAAAAAACGGGATTCCTAAAAAAATGGATTGATTCTCGAATCCGATTGAATCTAATGGTTTACGTTATGGAAGAAAAACATGTATATGTGATATTAGATATTGACTACTTATATATGAACTAAAGATCTATTTCATTTGCCCTACTACTGTGTGTGGGTTCCAATAGAAGTCCTTTCGTATCGTTGTGGCTGTGAATTGGCTGAATAAAGAAATGAAATCAAGAAAAGATGGAAGAATTGAAATAACAGCTCGGAACTAAGAAATGGCAGAACAAAAGTTCTATGGATTCACAAAAACTCGGTGGATAGAAACGAAAAAAGAGATATCGAAGTAGTTCTGATGATTCAATAATATTATTACTTAAATTCGAAGTTCTTAGTTACTTCGACTGGATAAATCCTATCAATGGAATAATTAAGTCATAATTCATTGGTTGGTTGTATCATTAACCATTTCTTTTTGTTGGTACGAGGAACTTATCATGAATCCACTGATTTCTGCTGCTTCCGTTATTGCTGCTGGATTGGCCGTAGGGCTTGCTTCTATTGGACCTGGAGTTGGTCAAGGGACTGCTGCGGGTCAAGCCGTAGAGGGTATCGCGAGACAGCCCGAGGCAGAGGGAAAAATACGAGGTACTCTATTGCTTAGTCTAGCTTTTATGGAAGCTTTAACGATTTATGGATTGGTTGTAGCATTAGCACTTTTATTTGCGAATCCTTTTGTTTAATTGTTTTATCTTAAAATAGGAAAAATATGTATTTTTCCTATTTTATGGCCTTGGACTTGTCGTTTGCTTTTTCAAATTAGATCAAGATTTGACTCCTACAATTCTTTATTGGTTGAGAAAACAACCTACGGGAAGGGCTGATTTGCAGATGAGGAATTAGCATACCGACTCGCTTTCATCCTTCCCGTTCGTAGTCCAAGGGAAACTCTTTTTATGAGGTGTTTCAACAATCAAGGGGGTAGTTCATATCGAATATTTTTTAACTCGATTTCAAAAAAGAATAAATAAAAAAGAGGGGCAAAGTGATAGAAAAAGAACTCTGGTCGATTTTTTAGTCTATCTATAAGAGGAGATTATATGAAAAATGTAACCGATTCTTTCGTTTCTTTGGGCCACTGGCCATCTGCCGGGGGTTTCGGATTTAATACCGATATTTTAGCAACAAATCCAATAAATCTAAGTGTAGTGATTGGTGTATTGATCTTTTTTGGAAAGGGAGTGTGTGTGAGTTGTTTATTTCAAGAATAGGCTGGATCCAATCAGCTGTACCCTTTTCCGTTATAACTAGGAAAGAAAGGTGCATAATCTCGCGAATTACTTCTTAAGAAATTATATGGAAGAACCACAGCATTTCGTGATTAATTGGCAAATCCATTTTGATTCTCTAGCAACCAATAATGTGGGGCTGTTAAGATGGTTAAAGCAAACCGTTTGAAGTCTAGACGCAGCATGGTACTCTTTCTACCACTATGTTAATATAGAGATGGTTTAAAAATGAATATTTTATCGATATAGAACACTCATCTCGATAAAATGATTTGAACCGCTTAGTCTAAAAAGGGCGTTTTCCCTCTTTTATCCAATGCTGAATCGACGACCTATCCCTTATGTATAAGTAAGAAGAATTTTTTGGATTTGAACTGAAGAAAAAAAAAGAAACAACTTTGCTGACAATTACATATTTTTGATTTTGTCAGAAGAGTCCTCCAAGTATTTTGGTTTTGCATTATTTTTCATTTTTTTTTTGACTATGAATAAAGAAGAGAGGATAGGCTCATTACATTCATAAAAAAAAGCTATGAGAATTTACCCTAAGTAATTGAGCGTGAGAGCCAAATGAATCGAAAGATTCATGTTTGGTTCGGGAAGGGATTATGGAAGTTTAAAAATGAACGGAAAGATAATCTACTTTCATTAAGTGATTTATTAGATAATCGAAAACAGAGGATCTTGAATACTATTCGAAATTCAGAAGAACTACGTGGGGGGGCCATTGAACAGCTGGAAAAAGCCCGGGCCCGCTTACG